TCTTGCAGAATTTATAGCCGGACAATTAAAGAATAGAGTTTCGTTTCGTAAAGCAATGAAAAAAGCTATTGAATTAACGGAACAGGCAGGTATAAAAGGAGTTCAAGTACAAATTGCGGGGCGTATCGACGGAAAAGAAATTGCACGTGTCGAATGGATCAGAGAAGGTAGGGTTCCTCTACAAACCATTCGAGCTAAAATTGATTATTGTTCCTATCCAGTTCGAACTATTTATGGGGTATTAGGGATCAAAATTTGGATATTTGTAAACAAAGAATAATAAACTTTTCCTTATCTTTAAGGTTCCATGTTTCGATAAAACAAAAAATTACAAATTCTTATTTTATTATTAAAAAAAAAAATGAGAAATTTTTATAAGATTGAATAAATTCGATTAATCATTTGATTTTTATATTGATAGAATTGCTATGCTTAGTGTGCGACTCGTTGGTTTTTTTAGAGTTTATAATTCAAGAAAAAAATAAACCAACTCGTAGTATGAATTAATTAATAAAGAACTAATAAACAACTCATCGCTTCGCATTATCTGGATCTATAAAAAAACTAATAAAAAAAAATATAAATAAAAGATAGAATATATTGGGGATATAATTATAACAATTGAAATATTGCCTAAAATAAAAACAGAAGAAAAACGGATCTAATTATGAGTTGTAAAGCAATAAGAATATACGGATAAATAAATGAAGAGTTGAAAGAAAGAGAGAAAAAGAATATCAATGATATAGAATTCTAATATGTAAAGGTCAATAGGTCATCTCATAATAAAGTAGTGTAATAAAGCATCAATATTAATTAACCCCTATATCCATATTATATTTATAGAAGAATATATTCCTAGAACAAACAAATCAAGAGCCACGAGTCAATAAAAACTGAGAAGGTTGATTCAAGAAAAAAGAGAATCTTTTTTAAAATCTTATTAGAGAGGCTCCGTTGTAGAATTCAGACCTAACCATTAATCGAGAAGCGATGGGAACGACGGAACCTGTGAATACCTACGATTTTATTAAAAACCAATCTTAATGATTCATTGGGTGGGATGGCGAAACGAACCAAGAACCAATCCGTTTTTTTTTTATTTGAGGAGTCGTGGCCTATAACCTTAGATTTAATCTGAAATTGATAATGAAAGAGTCAATTTTCGCCCGCGAAAATTTTTATTTTATTGAATTTTAGAAATTTGGTCCAATTAGATATGATAATAAAAATAAAGATTCGTTAGAACCTTCTAATATAACAAAACAACATTATCTAGTTATATATGGATAGCAAAAATAGTCTATAAGAATACATGTCATGTTTAGTTATATATCAAAACAAGATATAAAAATTTCCAATAGACCAATAGATTCTATGAAATCTCAAAAAATCCCGTGATTCTATCATATTCTTTATTAAACATAATTAAACATATGTATATTTTTTATATTTTAATCTAATCTATTTACTTTTTTGAATCGCTTCATTCGCGAGGAGCCGTATGAGGTGAAAATCTCATGTACGGTTCTGTAATAGCGATGGAATTGAAAAACAACCATCAACTATAACCCCCAAAGAACGAGATTCCGTAAACAACATAGAGGAAGAATGAAAGGAATATCCTATCGAGGTAATCATATTTGCTTCGGAAGATATGCTCTTCAGGCACTTGAGCCCGCTTGGATCACATCTAGACAAATAGAAGCAGGGCGACGGGCAATGTCACGAAATGTCCGCCGGGGTGGACAAATATGGGTTCGCATATTTCCAGACAAACCGATTACAGTAAGACCTACCGAAACACGTATGGGTTCGGGAAAAGGATCTCCCGAATATTGGGTAGCTGTCGTTAAACCGGGTAGAATACTTTATGAAATGGGAGGAGTCGCAGAAAATATAGCCAGAAGGGCTATTTCAATAGCAGCATCAAAAATGCCTATACGAACTCAATTCATTATTTCGGGATAAAAATAAGAACCAAAGGAAAGAGGTCTTTAGGATGCAAAAAAAATGGCAATTGTAGATTTATTTTTTGTAACACAGAATATTTTTTTTTACTTCAACCTTTGGACTGAAAGAACAGATAAAATAAATGATATGATTCAACCTCAAACCCATTTGAATGTAGCCGATAACAGCGGAGCCCGCGAATTGATGTGTATTCGAATCATAGGAGCTAGTAATCGACGATATGCTTATATTGGTGACATTGTTGTTGCTGTAATAAAGGAAGCTGTACCAAATACGCCTTTAGAAAGATCAGAAGTGATCAGAGCTGTAATTGTACGTACTTGTAAAGAACTCAAACGTAGCAATGGTATGATAATACACTATAATGATAATGCTGCGGTCGTCATTGATCAAGAAGGAAATCCAAAAGGAACTAGAATTTTTGGCGCAATCGCCAGGGAATTGAGACAGTTAAATTTCACTAAAATAGTTTCCTTAGCACCCGAGGTATTATAAGATGACAGACACCCTGACATAGATATATTATTTGTGAATGAAATAGATTCATTAATAGATTATATCTCACGCATATACCTTGTTGTAGTAATTATTATATATATATAATTTAATATTTCATAAAAAAAAGATATCAATATTAGATATTTTAATTAGATATTTTATTGAATAAAAAATAGAAAAAGCAACATGTTGATTATATCAAAAATAAGGGGCAATAATCATTTTCATTTATCATGAGTAAGGACACCATCGCTGACATAATAACCTCTATACGAAATGCTGACATGAATAGAAAAGGAACGGTTCAAATACCATCTACTAACACCAACGAAAACATTGTTAAAATACTTTTACGAGAGGGTTTTATTGAAAACGTGAGAAAACATAGGGAAGGCTGCAAATATTTTTTAGTTTTAACTCTACGGTATAAAAGAAATAGGAAAGGATCATATAAAACTGTTTTAATTTTAAAACGGATCAGTACACCCGGTCTGCGAATTTATTCTAATTATCAACGAATTCCTAGAATTTTAGGAGGAATGGGAATTGTAATTCTTTCTACTTCTAGAGGTATAATGACAGATCGAGAGGCTCGATTAGAAAGAATCGGTGGAGAAGTTTTATGTTATATATGGTAATTGATATCCGAATTATATGAGAAACTTCTATCTATTTTTGTGAAAAAAGAGAGAAAACACAGGTTTATAATAGCACTCTTCATACAGAATGCACGAAGGGGTTTTAACTGGAATAAAAAAAATAAAATGCAAGTATAAATCATTTAATTAGACTTTTTTTAACTTCAACATTTTTTTGGGGGGTTACAATTAGAAGGTAAAAATTTAAGGAAACCTTATTTTCTTCCAATAAAGAGATTAGGGATTAAGTTAAGGAATGACAAATATGAAAATAAGGGCCTCTGTTCGTAAAATTTGTGAAAAATGTCGATTGATTCGTAGGCGGGGGCGAATTATAGTAATTTGTTCCAACCCAAGACATAAACAAAGACAAGGATAATATTTCCACAAAGGAGGGCTTTCTATTCTAAAGGACCGAATGCACAAATGAAATAAATTTATATTAAATAATATTAATATAAAAATAGAATTATATATTCTAAGTATTATAAGAAATATGATAAAAAATTCTATTATTCTTATTATAAAATTAATAGAATATAGTACAATTAATACATAATACAATATAAAAAAAAAAGAGAATCTTAATTCTAGTTAGAAAATAGTAAAGGATCTGTTTTTAACATAAAATGGATATATCCATAGATCTTGGACTTCGATTTATAAATAAAAATATAATTAAAGTATGGCAAAATCTATACCAAAAATGGGTTCGCGTAAAAATGGACGTATTGGTTCGCGTAAGCATGCTCGTAAAATACCAAAGGGAGTTATTCATGTTCAAGCTAGTTTCAACAATACCATTGTGACTGTTACAGATGTAAGGGGTCGGGTGATCTCTTGGTCCTCCGCCGGTACTTGTGGATTCAAGGGTACACGAAGGGGGACACCATTCGCCGCTCAAACCGCAGCAGGAAATGCTATTCGAACAGTAGCGGATCAAGGCATGCAACGAGCGGAAGTTATGATAAAAGGTCCCGGTCTCGGAAGAGATGCGGCATTAAGAGCTATTCGTAGAAGTGGTATACTATTAAAATTTATACGGGATGTAACCCCTATGCCACATAATGGATGTAGGTCCCCCAAAAAAAGACGTGTGTAAAACGAAAAATAAACATTGAAGAAATTTCAAGAGAAATAAACAATTCAAGGATTTGATAAAAAATATAAAATATTTTACTATGGTTCGAGAGAAAGTAAGAGTATCTACTCGGACACTACAGTGGAAGTGTGTTGAATCAAGAGTAGACAGTAAGCGTCTTTATTATGGACGCTTTATTCTGTCTCCACTTTTGAAAGGCCAAGCCGATACAATAGGCATTGCGATGCGAAGAGTTTTGCTCGGAGAAATAGAGGGAACATGTATCACACGTGCAAAATCTGAGAAAATACCACATGAATATTCTACCATAGTAGGTATTCAAGAATCAGTACATGAAATTTTAATGAATTTGAAAGAAATTGTATTGACAAGTAATTTGTATGGAACTCGGGACGCGTCTATTTGTGTCAAGGGTCCTGGATATGTAACTGCTCAAGACATCATTTTACCACCTTCTGTGGAAATCGTTGATAATACACAACATATAGCAAACCTAACAGAACCTATTAATTTGTGTATTGGACTACAAATCGAAAGGAATCGCGGATATCGTCTAAAAACACTAAATAACTTTCAAGACAGAAGTTATCCTATAGATGCTGTATTCATGCCTGTTCGAAATGCAAATCATAGTATTCATTCTTATGTGAATGGGAATGAAAAACAAGAGATACTCTTTCTCGAAATATGGACAAATGGAAGTTTAACTCCTAAAGAAGCGCTTTATGAAGCCTCCCGAAATTTGATTGATTTATTTATTCCTTTTTTGCATGCGGAAGAAGAAAACT